TATGGGAATAGATTAAATCATCTAGTAATTTATAATTTGAAAATTTATTATTTTTTTAAGTTCTCCATAATTTAAGATTAAGATACTTATTAGGTTAGGTCTTAGGTCTCACACCAATTGCGAAATATTTCGTTTGTTGAAACGTTTCTTAGTAAGGGATTTCCCTTGTACTAAGGGTAGGAATGGGAAGGAAGAAAGCGATCGGATCCGTGAATTCCTCATCCTCAAATGAGCCCTTCCCGGGGTATTGTCTCATAAGTAATTGTTAGGATTAAAGTGTTGATATAATTAGAAGAAGCAAACGGCAAGTCCAAGTTAATAAAATAAACTAAGACTAAGAAAGAAGCGCATAACGTACGTTTTCACATTTCGAATTTTAGGATTAAATTAAACAAAAGGATTTGCAAATAAAAGTGCTAATGCCACGACCAGTCCGTAAATTGTTAAAGCTTCCATAAAAGCTAGACTAAGCAATAAAGTACCTCGTATTTTACCTTCCGCTTCTGGTTGTCTCGCAATACCTTCTACAGCTTGGCCCGCAGCAGTACCTTGGCCAACTCCAGGTCCAATGGAAGCAAGCCCTACGGCCAATCCAGCAGCAATAACGGAAGCGGCAGAAATCAGTGGATTCATAGTAAGTTCCTCGTACAAAAAAATAAATGGTTAATGATACAATCAACCAATGCATTATTACTTATTTTATCACTACGATCTATCGGGTCAAAGTAATTAAAAACTCTGAATTGAAATTATAATATTAGTTAATCGTCAGAATGACTTCGATATCTCTTTTTTTTTTTTTTTAGTTTCTACCCATGATCAAATCTTTGTAAACTCATATGCATAGAGTTCTACTTATTGCATTTCTTAGTTTCGAACCATTCTTTCATTCAATTCTTCGTTCTTTACTTACTTTCTATATCCGTACGTTCATCTGTTTTTTCATTCAATCTACAATTACAATTACAGACGAAAAAGAAAGACTTATATTGTATTGTAATCCATCTAAACGAAATTGCAGTGTGGTTAAAAAAAAAAAAAAAAGAATCAACATTCAATATAGTAATAATAAATAGTATTATAGTAATAATATAAATATATAAATAGATATTAATAATATACTGGGAAAGAAATTAGGAATAAATAAAATAAAATATACAAATATATAATATATAGTCCATAGGAATAATCCCTATATAACTAGTAAATATCTAATATCACATATACATTTGTTTCTTCCATAATGTAAACCACCTGCATTTTATTTTTATATTGAATTGGATTTTAGAATCATTCTTCGAAACATATGTAAGGGTTAGACTTATAGACATTACATATATCTAGTTTGACTTGACCCCCTAACCCATATTTTTCCAATTCCGTAATATCGTCTATCTTCCCTCCTACGAGATTAGGTCATCCATACATATATAGATACAAATATCTATGTATTATGTTGCCCAACCAAGTGCGTATTTGGAATCATGCATGACTTCGGGTAAGTGAAAAAAGACTATTAAAAAAGCTAATCAATGATGACCCTCCATGGATTCACCTATATAAGCCGCGGCTAAAGTTGCAAAAATAAGAGCTTGAATACCGCTTGTAAATAATCCAAGAAACATAACGGGGATAGGAACTACTGAAGGTACTAAAGAAACAAGAACAACAACTACTAATTCATCAGCCAATATATTTCCGAAAAGTCGAAAACTAAGAGATAAAGGTTTTGTAAAATCTTCTAGGATGTTAATTGGTAAAAGTATTGGAGTTGGTTGGATGTATTTCCCAAAATATCCCAATCCTTTTTTGGTAAGACCCGCATAAAAATATGCCACTGACGTGAGTAAAGCTAAAGCAACAGTAGTATTTATATCATTCGTGGGCGCAGCTAACTCCCCATGAGGTAACTGTATAATTTTCCAAGGTAAAAGAGCACCTGACCAGTTAGAAACAAAAATAAATAGGAACATAGTTCCAATAAAGGGAACCCAAGGGCCATATTCTTCTCCAATCTGAGTTTTACTCAAGTCTCGAATAAATTCAAGGACATATTCGAAGAAATTCTGTCCGTCGGTCGGAATTGTTTGTGGATTCCGAACTGCTATGATGACTGAACCTAATAAGATAGCAATTACGACCCAAGAAGTGATAAGTACTTGGGCATGGATTTGTAAACCTCCTATTTGCCAATATAAATGTTGGCCTACTTCTACACCCGATATATCGTATAACCCATTGAGTATTTTAATGGAACATGGTATAGCATTCATATTGTCCTCTGATATAAATCGAACTTAAAAAATTATTTTGATTCAACCATCTCTTTCTCAACTCACCAACATTAATCATCTTTTAATACAAATTGAATTTAGGATACCAATAAATTTCAATTTTAGGATACTAAAAAATCACATAACATAATATAAATATCCCCATTTTTATCTCTATCTCTTTTTGAAGTTCAAGAATAGTAACCGATCCAATAAATTGATCGAGTTCCCAAACAATTAATTAATTTTATTATTCTTAATCATAATCAACGATTTCTTATATAGCTATAACGACCCTCGCAAATTGCGAATACTAATTTGTTAAGAATGAATCGAATTGAAACTATAGCATCATCGTTAGCTGGAATCGAAATATCTGCGAGATCCGGGTCACAATTTGTATCAATTAAACAAATAGTAGGAATCCCTAAAATGACACATTCTCGAAGAGCTGTATATTCTTCTTGCTGATCAACGATGATTACAATATCGGGTAACCCCGTCATATATTTGATCCCACCCAAATATGTTTGCAAGGTAGATAATTTTCTCTTCAACATTGCTGCATCTCTTTTGGAAAGATGGTTGAGTTTCCCCATCTTTTGTTCTGCTCTTAAGTCCCTGAACTTATTAAGTCTCGTTTCCGTAGTGGACCAGTTCGTTAACATACCACCGAGCCACTTTTTATTAACATAATGACACCGAGCCCCTATTGCAGCTGATGCTACTAAATCCGCTACTTTCTTTTTGGTACCAACGATTAAAAAGGTTTTTCCACTACTTGCTGCATTAAAAACTAAATCACAGGCTTCTGATAAAAAACGAGCAGTTCTCGTAAGATTTATAATATGAATACCTTTACGCTTTGCAGAGATGTAAGGGGCCATTCTAGGATTCCATTTTCGAGTACCATGACCAAAGTGCACTCCCGCTTCCATCATTTCTCCTAAATTGATGTTCCAATATCTTTTTATCATTTTTCCCCGCATTTCCCCACACTTCCTCTTTTTTTTTTTTTATTAAAAAAAAAAAAAAGCGACAAGATACCCTGAAATAAATAATTGTTCCGACGGAACCTTCTACCGTGGATTGACCCTTGATATATAGCCCAAACCATTAATTTCTTTTAATTACTCATTTTTTTATTACTAAATTAATATAAATATATTGGACCAACCTAACCAAATAGTTAAAGTAAAAAGAATGAATCTCTTCTTAGGAAAATCGCGTAAATGGTTGTTGTGATGTCCCATAAAAATTGTTTGGAGCACATAATTCTCTATGGTATAACAAAATATCTCCCATTTCCAACTCGAATAAATTTTTCCTTTTGATTTCCAAAGAAATATTTTTGTTTTCCCTTGAATGGTGTACTAATTTTTTGAATCCAGTACCAACAGGAATAAGCCCCCCCAGAACAACGTTCTCTTTCAGTCCTTTCAACCAATCAATACGAGCTCGTAAAGCGGCTTTTGCTAAAACTCGAGCGGTTTCTTGAAAACTCGCTTCGGATATGAAACTTTGAGTACTCAGAGATGTCCTCGTTATTCCCAATAAGATTGCCCGATAATTGATCGCTTCGTCTAAAGCACGTCCCGCTCGTTCCGCTCGCAACAATCCGATTAATTCTCCGGGTGAAAAAACATTAGACATTCCATCTTCTGAAACCAACACTTTTGATGTTATTTGACGTACAATGATCTCTATATGTCTATTATGGATCTGTACTCCCTGAGATCGATAAACCTTTTGAATTTTATTAACCAAAGAGATACGACTCTGGGCTATGGTTAGCTCAGCTCCAATCAAGAATCCCCAGGGGATTCCAAGAATTCTTGGTATACGTTCATTCCAACTTTCGACTCTCTTTTCGAGGTTCATCGATATTGAATCAATTGAACGCACTTCTAAGACCTGTTCCACTTTTGGAAGACCCTGCGTTATGTCACCAGATCTTGATTTTTCATATATAAATGTAACTAGTGTCTTTCCTTCATAAAGGATTTCTCCATAATGACCATGAACTGTTGCTCCTGGGGTAGCCAAATAAGGCTTAGCCGATCTTATAACTAAGGAGTCAACATGGTCAATTAAAATTTGACCGGATTTTTTTATGTGTGGCCCATATTTGAATAAACATGCATTTTCACAAATAAATTGCCCAAGGCAAATTATTGTGGATGTCTCTTCACCAGAATCGTGATGAAGAAAACAACAATTTAAATGGAATGGATTCAAAATTATATTACTGCATGAATTGGGATTATAAATTCTTCTATTTTCATCCATTAAACAATATTTAAATACTTGAAGTACTTTAAAAGTCTGCTTAAAATTGTTAAGTAGTAAATATTTCTTTAACGAGATTTGATTATGAGTTAATAAATGGTAAGATGAATAAAAATTCGTTATTTTAGGTACAATAGTACCTAAGGGACCCAACAAATACCTAATTGGGATTAGGGGATCCAATATCACATTGTTATATTTCGAACCCTTGAATGGACTAATTCGAAAACAGTTGGATGATGACAAAATTATAAAAGATTGGAATTCCTTATATTGATTCAACAACGTACCAATAGTTCCTTGCTGTTGGGTAAGTAATTGAAACTTCGCCTTGGAATGAAAGGGATTGATATTGGCGCGATCTAGCCCCTTATTGGGAATCAATCCCGAATCTGTTATATTATATCTTTTTCCGCTATATGAAAGAGTGGACTTGAC